TCTCTCTTCTGGTTTGAAAAACCTCTTGTGACTATTCTTTTCGACTATAAACGATGGAATCGTCCATTTCGATATATAAAAAATGAGAAATTTGAAAATGCTGTTAGAAATGAAATGTCACAATATTTTTTTTATACATGTCAAAGTGACGGAAAAGACAGAATAGTTTTTACACATCCACCTAGTGTAGCAACTTTTTTTGAAATGATACAAAAAAAGATATCTTTGTTCACAACAGAAAAACTTTCTTATGATGAATTCGATAATCCTTGGAATTATCTTAATGAACAAAAAAAAATCAATTTAAACAAAAAATTGATAAATAGAATTCAAGTTCTGGATAAGGGATCCCTTACTCTAGCTCGGGATGTACTGGAAAAAAGGACTCAATTATGTAATGAGAAAACTAAAAAATACTATTTACCAAAAACATATGATCCGTTGTTGAGCGGACCTTACCGCAGACGAATCCATTTTGTTTTTTCATTCTCAATTATAAATGAAACTTCTAGAAAAAATTATAGTGAGAACGTTTGGACAAATAAGATTCATGCTATCTTTCTTAATACTAATTACCCACAAATTGAAGATAAAATTGAGTCAGAAGATGGAATAAAATCTTTAAACTTTTTATTCGATGCAGTTATAACTCCTTACAACGCTAAAGCAAGTCGTCAAAACTCGATTGGACTAAGAGAAATCAGTAAAAAAGTTCCTCGATGGTCATACACATTAATCGACGAGTTAGAACAAGAGGAAGGAGAAAACGAGGAAAGTCTGGCGGAAGATCATGAAATTCGTTCAAGAAAAGCCAAACGTGTCGTAATTTTTTCTGATGATATAGAAACTAGCGATACTTATACTAATACCAAAGATACTTATACTAATACTAGCGATACTTATACTAATACTAGCGATACTTATACTAATACCAAAGATACTAATAATCCTGATCAAACAGACGAAGTTGCTTTGATACGGTATTCCCAACAATCGGATTTTCGTCGAGACATAATCAAAGGCTCTATGCGTGCTCAACGACGTAAAACAGTTACTTTGAAACTGTTTCAAGCAAATGTACATTCTTATCTTTTTGTTGACAGACTAGACAAATCTTTTTTTTTTTCTTTTGATATTCCTATTCCTGGCCTAACGAAAAGACTTTTTAGACCTTGGATATGGACAAACACAGAATTGACTATTTCGGATAATAGAGAAGAAAAGACAAGCGAAAAGCAGCAAAGAGAGGCGTACATAAGAGAAAACCAGAAAAGAGAGGAACAAAGAGAGGAAAACGAACGTATAGAAATAGCAGAAGCCTGGGATAACATTCTATTTGCTCAATTAATAAGAGGTTTTTTTTTAGTAACTCAATCAATTCTTAGAAAATATATTGTCTTACCCTCATTGATAATAGCTAAAAATCTTATCCGTATGCTATTATTTCAATTTCCTGAATGGTCCGAGGATTTTCAAAATTGGAATAAAGAAATGCATGTAAAGTGCACCTATAATGGTGTTCAATTATCAGAAAAAGAATTTCCAAAAAATTGGTTAACGGACGGTATTCAAATAAAGATCTTATTTCCTTTTCGTCTGAAACCGTGGCACACATCTAGGTTACAATCCCCTAATAAAGATTCAAGACGAACGAAAGGACAAAAAAATGAAAATGATTTTTGTTTTTTAACAGTTTGGGGAATGGAAGCTGAACTGCCTTTTGGTTCTCCCCGAAGACAACATTCGTTTTTTGAACCCATTTTCATAAAAGAACTCGAAAAAAAAATGAAAAAAAAAATGAAAAACTGGAAAAAGAAGCGGTTTCAAATTATAAGACTTTTAAAAGTAAAAGAAAGAACAAACTTGTTTATAAATATCTCAAAAGAAACAAAAAAATGGGTCATCAAAAACATTTTCTTTATAAAACAAATAATAACAGAACTTTCACAAAGAAACCCAATTCGATTATTTGAATTGAACGAAAGATACGAGTTGAATGAAGCGAAAAACGAAAAAAATTCGATAATAAGTAATCGAATGATCCAAGGCTCGTCCATTATAACTCGGTCTATGGAGTGGACAAATTTTTCATTGAGAGAAAAAAAGATGAAAGATCTGACTGATAGAACAAACACCATACTAAAAAAAATTGAAAAAATTCGAAAAGACACGAAAAAAGAGTTTCTAAATACAGAAATCAATATTAGTCCTAACAAAATAAGTTATGATGATAAAATATTTGAATCTCAGAAAAATATTTTCAAGATATTAAAAAAAAGAAATGTACGATTAATTCGTAAATCGCATCATTTTCTAAAATTTTTCGTTGAAAACATATACATAGATATCTTTCAACGTATGATTAATATGCCGAGGGTTAATGGGCAACTTTTTATTGATTCAATAAAAAAAAAATTGACTAAATCCATTTCCAATAATGAAGCAAATCAAGAAAGAATTGATAAAACAAATCAAAGTCTAATTCACTTTATTTCAACTATCAAAAAGTCACTTTCCAATATTAATAATAAAAATGGAAAGATCTTTTGGGACTTATCATACTTGTCGCAAGCATATTTATTTTACAACTTATCACAAACACAAATTATTAACTTATCTAAGTTAAGACCTGTCTTTCAATATCACGGAACATCTCGTTTTCTTAAGAATGAAATACAGGATTATTTTGTTGAAGTTGTTGGAGCACACGAAATATTACATTCCGACTTAAAACAAAAGAATCTTCAAAATTCTGGAATGATAAATCAATGGAAAAACTGGTTAAGGGGTCATTATCACTCCGATTTAGATCCGATTAGATGGGCAAAATTACTCCCCCAAAAATGGCGAAATAGAGTCAAGCAAGATCGTAAAAATAAAGATTTTAACCAATGTTATTCATATGAAAAAAACCGATTAATTGATTACAAAAAACAAAATTCTTTTGAAACACACTACTCATTACCGAATAAAAAAGATAATATAAAAAAAAAATATAGATATGATCTTTTATCATATAAATCTATTAATTATGAAGATAATAAAGATTCATATATTTATGAATTACCAGTACAAGTAAAAAATAATCAAGAAAGTTCTTATAAGTACAACACAGACAAATGGAAAATTTTTGATATACCGACTGGTATCCCTATCAATAATTATCTAGGAGAAGATGATATTATAGATCTGGAAAAAAATCCGGATAGAAAATATTTTGATTGGAGAATGCTGCATTTTTGTCTTAAAAATAAGGCCGATATTCGAGCCTGGATCAATATTGAGGCTGACACGAACAGTAATAAAAATACTAAACCTGGGGTTAATAATTTTCAACTAATTGAAAAAATCGATAAGAAAGATTTTTTTTATCTCACAATTAATCAAGATCAAGAAAGCAACCCCTCCAACAATAAAAATAAAATCTTTTTTGATTGGATGAGAATGAATGAAGAAATACTAAGTCGTTCCATATCGAATCTGGAACTTTGGTTCTTTCCAAAATTTTTGATACTTTCTAATGCATATAAGATTAATCCGTGGATCATACCAATAAAATCACTTCTTTTAAATTTGAATGGAAATGAAATTTTTAGTCAAAATAAAAAACTCATTGGAAAGAAAAAAGGATCTCTTTTTATATCAGCGAAGGAAAAAACTCTTGAATTCGAAAATGGAAATAACGGAGAAAAGGAATCAGTGGCCGAAGAGGATCTTGACTCAGTTCTCTCAAACCACAAAAAATATCTTCAAGACGATTCGGCGGGAGCAGATGTGAAAAAACGTATAAATAAAAAGGAATACAACAAAAACACGGAAGCGGAGCTTGATTTCGTCCTAAAAAGATATTTTCGTTTTCAATTGAGATGGGATGATTCCTTAAGTCAAAGAATCATCAATAACATCAAAGTATATTGTCTCCTGCTTAGACTGATAAATCCCAGAGAAATTGCTATATCCTCTATTCAAAGGAGAGAAATGAGTCTGGATATTCTGATAGTTCCGAACGATTTAACTCTTACAGAATTAATGAAAAGGGGAATATTGATTATCGAACCGGTTCGTCTGTCTGTAAAAAATGATGGACAATTTATTATGTCGCAAACCATAGGTATTTCATTAGTTCATAAGAATAAGTACCAAATTAATCAAAGATATCAAGAAAAAGACTATCCTTATAAGAAGAGTTTTGCTGAATCCATTGCAATACATCAAAAAACGAATGAAAATAGAACCAGCAATCATTATGATTTGCTTGTTCCGGAAAATATCTTATCCCCTAGAGGTCGTAGAGAGTTTAGAATTCTAATTTGTTTCAATTCTGGGAATAGAAATGATATCAATAGAAATACAGCATTTTACAATGGAAATAAGGTGAAAACTGATGATCAAGTTAAAAAAAGCAAACATCTTGATAGATATCAAAATAAACTAAATAAATTTAAGTTCTTTCTTTGGCCCAATTATCGATTAGAAGATTTAGCTTGTATGAATCGTTATTGGTTTGATACCAATAATAGCAGTCGTTTTAGTATGCTAAGGATCCATATGTATCCACAATTGAAAATTCGTTAATGCTACATTTTTCCTATATTGCCCGTACCTTATATGGTATATGAAGACAAAGAACTACACATATGGCACTGTCTTAGATTCTGATAGATGATATTAATTTAATTCAATGACGTATCGTATCTATTAGATTTAGAAATGAATCAATAAACTATTGTTATTTCATTTTGAATTTCAATTTCAGTTTGAAGTCTAAATATTTTTTGTGCATGCAGAAATATACCAGCCTTTTGTATACCTATCTGAATACAATTTTCAAAAATTGGATTGCTAAATTAAATTTTATTAAAAAAAAAGAATCGAAATTCTTAATCAAAGTAAGATTATTGTGTATATCAAATTAAAATGAGTAACATTATTATTACTGATCAATAATAATTTATAAAAAAATAAAAAAGGAGGCTAAGGAGATTTCATTTTATGGTAAAAAATTCATTCAGCTCAGTTATTTCGCAAGAAGAAAAAAAAGAAAATGGAGGATCTGTTGAATTTCAAGTAGTCAATTTCACCAATAAGATACGAAGACTTACTTCACATTTGGAATTGCACAAAAAAGACTATTTATCTCAAAGAGGTCTACGTAAAATTCTCGGAAAACGCCAACGATTACTTTCTTATTTATCAAAGAAAAATCAAATGCGTTATAAAGAATTAATTAATCAATTGGATATTCGGGAGGCAAAAACTCAGTAATTTTAAAAGTCATTTTGAATTATTTGATTTATTAGATCTTGAATTTTTATGAACTTATTTTCATTTTCAGCAATTCATGGAAAGATGAATCGAGGAAAAACTTATGAATGGACCAGCTACAAGAAAAGACCTCATGATAGTCAATATGGGACCTCACCACCCATCAATGCACGGTGTTCTTCGACTCATCCTTACTTTGGATGGTGAAGATGTTATTGACTGTGAACCAATATTGGGTTATTTACACAGAGGGATGGAAAAAATTGCAGAAACCCGAACAATTATACAATATCTACCTTATGTAACACGTTGGGATTATTTAGCTACTATGTTTACAGAAGCAATAACCGTAAATGGGCCAGAACAGTTGGGAAATATTCAAGTACCTAAAAGAGCCAGCTATATCAGAGTAATTATGTTGGAGTTGAGTCGTATAGCTTCTCATCTGTTATGGCTTGGCCCTTTTATGGCGGATATTGGGGCACAGACTCCCTTCTTCTATATTTTCAGAGAAAGAGAATTAGTATATGATCTATTCGAAGCAGCCACCGGTATGAGAATGATGCATAATTTTTTTCGTATCGGGGGAGTCGCGGCTGATCTACCTCATGGATGGATAGATAAATGTTTGGATTTCTGCGATTATTTTTTGACAGCGGTTGCTGAATATCAAAAACTTATTACACAAAATCCTATTTTTTTAGAACGAGTTGAGGGAGTAGGCATTATTTCTGGAGAAGAGGTCATAAATTGGGGGTTATCAGGACCAATGCTGCGAGCTTCCGGAATACCATGGGATCTTCGTAAAGTTGATCATTATGAGTGTTATGACGAATTTGATTGGGAAGTTCAGTGGCAAAAAGAAGGAGATTCATTAGCTCGTTATTTCGTCAGACTTGCTGAGATGACAGAATCCGTAAAAATTATTCAACAAGCTTTGGAAGGAATTCCAGGGGGACCTTATGAAAATTTAGAAATACGATCTTTTGATCGAGGAAGGTCTCCGGAATGGAATGACTTTGACTATCGATTCATTAGTAAAAAACCTTCGCCAACTTTTGAATTGGCGAAACAAGAACTTTATGTGAGAGTCGAAGCCCCCAAAGGAGAATTGGGCATTTTTTTGATAGGGGATCAGGGTGGTTTTCCTTGGAGATGGAAAATTCGCCCGCCGGGTTTTATCAATTTGCAAATTCTTCCTCAGTTAGTTAAAAGAATGAAATTGGCTGATATTATGACAATACTAGGTAGCATAGATATCATTATGGGAGAAGTTGATCGTTAAAATGATAATTGATACATCACAAGTCCAAGATATCAATTCTTTTTCGAGATTGGAATTCTTAAAAGAAGTCTCTGGAATTCTATGGGTACTTGTCCCTATTTTGACTACTGTATTGGGAATCACAATAGGCGTACTAGTAATTGTATGGTTAGAAAGAGAAATATCCGCAGGGATACAACAACGGATTGGACCTGAATATGCTGGTCCTTTGGGAGTTCTTCAAGCTTTAGCAGATGGTACAAAACTACTTTTTAAAGAAAATCTGTTTCCATCTAGAGGTGATACTCGTTTATTCAGTATCGGACCATCCATAGCAGTCATATCAATTTTACTAAGCTATTCAGTAATTCCTTTTGGTTATCGCCTTGTTTTAGCCGATCTCCATATCGGTGTTTTTTTATGGATTGCCATTTCAAGTGTTGCTCCCATCGGACTTCTTATGTCAGGATATGGATCCAATAATAAATATTCCTTTTTAGGTGGTCTACGAGCTGCTGCTCAATCAATTAGTTATGAAATACCATTAACTCTATGTGTATTATCAATATCTCTACGTGTGATTCGTTGAGACATAAACTTCTCCCACTTTTTTTTTTTCGAGAAAAGGGGTGGGTGAAATGAATTGAATAGATATCTTCATTTTTCTATTAATTATTCGGATTAATGAAACTAAATCAGATAGTTATATGAGTGAAAGAAAACAGCTTATATAAATAAAAATTAGCAGTCAAAATATTGAGTCTCATTTTCTATGTATAAGAGTTAAGCAGAAATCAATATAGGCGCAAGAGAGCCTTTATCCCAAGATTGGGTCACTAGTTATCCTGTCTTGAAGCGGACTCAAAAGATCAACCGGATTGAGTTTTCACTATTATTTGTATGTACTACCATATGTGTATTACCATAACACAGCCGATTGAGCAAAAATGAGTGGATGGTTAGAAACACCAAGATATACAAAGGATTAGTAATGGAGATTTTCAAAATTATCCAAAAAAAGGACATTTTTGCAAAATGCATAATATAAAAAGAATACGAATTGGGGCTTTAAGTTTGTAGAAATGATCAGGCAGTACTCCCCACGATTCCGATCCAGAGTATACGCCTATCCACCCATTAAATCAATGACTATCGGAAACGAAATAATCCCTTATTTAGTAAGTCCCCTTTTTCTCAGAAAGAAGAATAGGAACGAAAAAAAAAAATGGAAAGAATCCAATTACAACAAAAAAAAGAGATCTTTTTTATTGTTTCTTATCTCCATTCCTATATGAATTTCTTTCCTATCTCCCTATCATAGAGATAGAATTCATGAACTAAAACTAATGGAATAGCCAATTTTTTTTTTCGTAATTGAAAACGATGGGTTATTGATATTTATAATAAATAGTATTTTAGTAAAGAATTAAGTTATTACTCAACAAAGAATTTTTTTTTTAAAGGATGAGATCAATTCAGAAGTAACCTTTTTCTTTATTATTATATTAGAACAAGAACAGACAGAATTCTATTGGGTTAATTCGGGGACACACGATAGATTTTTATCCTATAGTATTCTACAAAAAAGACATATCAAGATAAATATCCCGATACGCTCCTTAGATTTATTTAAAGCCCTCAAGGAGCCGTATGAGGTGAAAATCTCATGTACGGTTCTGTAATAGCGATGAGAACAGTGATGTTATTACCGACTATGATTATCTAATAGTTCGAGTACCGTTGATATAGTTGAGGCTCAATCAAAATATGGTTTTTGGGGGTGGAATTTGTGGCGTCAACCTATAGGGTTTGTTATTTTTCTAATTTCTTCCTTAGCAGAATGCGAGAGATTACCTTTTGATTTACCAGAAGCAGAAGAAGAATTAGTAGCGGGGTATCAAACCGAGTATTCGGGTATCAAATTTGGTTTATTTTATGTTGCTTCCTATCTAAATCTATTAGTTTCTTCGTTATTTGTAACTGTTCTTTACTTGGGTGGTTGGGATATCTCTATTCCATACATATTCGGTTATGAACTTTTTGAAATAAATAAAGCGTATGAAGTCTTTGGAATGACAATTAGTATCTTTATTACATTAGCGAAAACTTATTTGTTCTTGTTCATTTCTATAGCAACAAGATGGACTTTACCCCGACTAAGAATAGATCAACTATTAAATCTCGGATGGAAATTTCTTTTACCTATATCTCTCGGTAATCTCTTATTAACAACTTCTTTTCAACTCTTTTCACTGTAAAGGAATACCATATTCTATATTCACGACTTGCTCAAACAAGAGAAAGAAACAAACATAAAATTCTTTAGAGATATTACAATATGTTCCCTATGGTAACTGGGTTCATGAATTATGGTCAACAAACAGTACGAGCTGCAAGGTACATTGGTCAGGGTTTCATGATTACTTTATCCCATGCAAATCGTTTGCCTGTAACTATTCAATATCCTTACGAAAAATTAATCGCATCGGAGCGTTTCCGCGGGCGAATCCATTTTGAATTTGATAAATGCATTGCTTGTGAAGTATGTGTTCGTGTATGTCCTATAGATCTCCCCGTTGTTGATTGGAAATTGGAAACGGATATTCGAAAGAAACGATTGCTTAATTACAGTATTGATTTCGGGATCTGTATATTTTGTGGTAACTGCGTTGAATATTGTCCAACAAATTGTTTATCAATGACTGAAGAATATGAACTTTCTACTTATGATCGTCACGAATTGAATTATAATCAAATTTCTTTGGGTCGTTTACCAATGTCAGTAGTGGATGATTATACAATTAGAACAATTTTGAATTCGCCTCAAATTGAAGTCTAAAATAAGTAAATCCGTTGATTAAAGAGTAATTTCCAATTACTAAGGTTCCGTTTTGATCTAAAGAAATGAGGTTTCTTTCGTTTTGTTTGTTTGGTCACTACCTACAAATCAAAACTATTGATTCATGAGAATTGCCGCTGAATTTAGATTGAAACTATATATTTCGAAATATATAGTTTCAATCTACTCTACTCTTTCAGATCAAGACTAAGATTAATACAATAATTGTACCTACATTAATTCACACCCCTTAAGATTTAATTAGGAATTGATTATACATTTTTTTTCCTGGTCAGATCAATAAGGTCATGAAAAACATTTAGATTTATTTATCTCTTTTTTTACTACATATAATGGATTTGCCTGGACCGATACATGATTTTCTTGTAGTCTTGTTGGGATCAGGTCTTATATTAGGAAGTATGGGAGTACTATTATTTAACAACTCCATTTATTCTGCTTTTTCGTTGGGACTGGTTCTTGTTTCTATATCCTTATTCTATATTCTAGCAAACGCCCAGTTTGTAGCTGCTGCGCAACTCCTTATTTATGTGGGAGCTATAAATGTTTTAATCATATTTGCTGTGATGTTCATGAAGGGTTCAGAATATTCCAAAGATTTTAATCTTTGGACCGTTGGGAATGGAGTTACTTTTCTGGTTTGTACAAGTCTTTTTGTTTCACTAATGACTACTATTGTAGATACGTCATGGTATGGGATTATTTGGACTACAAGATCAAACCAGATTCTAGAGCAAGATTTAATAAGTAATAGTCAACAAATTGGAATTTATTTATCAACATATTTTTTTCTTCCATTTGAACTCATTTCGATCATTCTTTTAGCTGCTTTGATCGGCGCAATTGCCGTGGCTCGTCAGTAATAAATCTTTAGTTAGAAATAGCCTAAATTAAACTTTGTTCTATGTTATCACACACATTCCCCTTCAATTCTATTTGAAGATTTTTTCTGTCTAAAATCAAAATTCTTTTATTCGATCGATTACCAATATATTCCCTTGTTCTGTACTTTTTTTTTTGTCAATTGAATTGAATCTATTACATTTTTGTTCATATTGAAATGAATCGGAATTGATAAGGAGTTGGTCAATCATGCTCGAACATGTACTTATTATAAGTGCCTATTTATTTTCTATCGGTATCTATGGATTGATCACGAGCCGAAATATGGTTAGGGCCCTTATGTGTCTTGAGCTTATACTGAATGCAGTGAATATGAATTTCGTAACATTTTCTGATTTTTTTGATAGTCGCCAATTAAAAGGGAATATTTTCTCAATTTTTGTTATAGCTATTGCAGCCGCTGAAGCAGCTATTGGCCCAGCTATTGTTTCGTCAATTTATCGTAACAGAAAATCAACTCGTATCAATCAATCGAATTTGTTGAATAAGTAGTATTTATTTCTCAGATAAATTATGATATTCATCAAGTAAAATTATCTGTATGATACGTAATCCATGATCATGTTTGCGAAAACGTAAAAAATCAAAGTATCTTGGCCCTATCGCATGAGTTAATCTGAAAGTAGGTAGATTGATTATAAAAATTCTGATAAATTATTGACTCATCTGGTATCTAAATATATAATTCATTTACAAATTTACTCGATCGAAAATTTATAGTCTTAAAAAAAAATTATAGATCCAATGTCACATTCAGTAAAGATTTATGATACATGTATAGGGTGTACTCAATGTGTCCGAGCTTGCCCCACAGATGTATTAGAAATGATACCTTGGGGCGGATGTAAAGCTAAGCAAATAGCTTCGGCTCCAAGAACAGAAGACTGTGTTGGTTGTAAGAGATGTGAATCTGCCTGTCCGACGGATTTCTTGAGTGTTCGCGTTTATTTATGGCATGAAACAACTCGAAGCATGGGTCTAGCTTATTGATACGTTCTCTAAAAGCCCCCTTGAATACATTTGATTTCTTTTTTACCGACAAAAACTCGTGCTCGAAAATAAATATACATATATATATTTATTTTTTATTTCATTTTCGAACATGGGTTTTTTTAGTCCAAGTGTATCTTGTTTTTACTACGAATTATTTTCCTTGGTTAACAACAGTTGTAGTTTTTCCAATATTTGCAGGTTTATTACTTTTCTTTTTCCCTCATAGAGGAAATAAAGTAATGAGATGGTATACTATATGTATCTGTGTACTCGAGCTGCTTCTAACAACCTATGCATTTTGTTATCATTTCGAATTAGACGATCCATTAATCCAACTGATGGAGGATTATAAATGGATCCCTTTTTTGGATTTTTACTGGAGATTGGGAATCGATGGACTTTCCATAGGACCCATTTTACTGACGGGGTTTATCACCACTTTAGCTACTTTAGCGGCTTGGCCAGTTACTCGAGATTCCCGATTATTCCATTTTCTAATGTTAGCAATGTATAGCGGTCAAATAGGATCATTTTCTGCTCGAGACCTCTTACTATTTTTTATCATGTGGGAGTTAGAATTAATTCCCGTTTATCTACTTCTATCGATGTGGGGCGGAAAGAAACGGTTGTATTCAGCTACAAAGTTTATTTTGTATACTGCGGGAGGTTCCATTTTTTTGTTAATGGGAGTTCTGGGTATCGGTTTATATGGTTCTAATGAACCAACTTTAAATTTTGAAACATCAGCTAATCAATCGTATCCTATAGCACTGGAAATACTATTCTATATCGGATTTCTTATTGCTTTTGCTGTCAAATCACCGATTATACCCTTACATACATGGTTACCAGATACCCACGGAGAGGCACATTACAGTACTTGTATGCTTCTAGCCGGAATCTTATTAAAAATGGGAGCATATGGATTGGTTCGGATCAATATGGAATTATTACCCCACGCCCATTCTATCTTTTCACCCTGGTTGATCATAGTAGGCATAATTCAAATAATCTATGCAGCTTCAACATCTTCGGGTCAACGCAATTTAAAAAAAAGAATAGCTTATTCCTCCGTCTCTCATATGGGTTTCATAATTATAGGCATTGGTTCTATAAGCGATACGGGACTGAATGGAGCTATTTTACAAATAATCTCTCATGGATTTATTGGCGCTGCGCTTTTTTTCTTGGCGGGAACAAGTTATGATAGAATACGTCTGGTTTATCTCGATGAAATGGGAGGACTGGCTATCCCAATTCCAAAAATCTTCACGACTTTCAGTATCTTATCGATGGCTTCCCTTGCATTGCCCGGTATGAGCGGTTTTGTTGCAGAATTAATAGTCTTTTTTGGAATAATTACCAGCCAAAAATATCTTTTCATGACAAAAATACTAATTACTTTGGTAATGGCAATTGGAATGATATTAACTCCCATTTATTTATTATCTATGTTACGCCAGATGTTCTATGGATACAAGCTTTTTAATGCTCAAAATTCTTATTTTTTTGATTCGGGCCCACGAGAGTTGTTTGTTGCGATCTCTATCCTTATACCTGTCATAGGTATTGGTATTTATCCAGATTTTGTTTTCTCACTATCAGTTGACAAGGTCGAAGCTATTTTATCTAATTATTTTGCTAGATAGTTTTCATAAAAAAAAATGAAACAGCAATTAATTATAATAATGATTTTTTATTTTTTAAATCGTTCGTTGCACAATAAAAAAAGAAGTCTTTTTTCTTAACAAAAATAAACAAATGAATTGGACTTCCTCATACATTTGGCTTTTGTGAGAACCATTTGAATCAGGTAATGTAGTGATTCAAAGGGTTCTCGATATCTTACACACAGTTTTCTTATCTATACTCTCCCATCTTTGTGTTCGTCAGGCCCTTTCTTGAATTCATTCAATTAGATGTTAATGTAAATGAACCATAACTATGTAGCCCTATCCCTAATAGATTGACCCCAAAATAGCATATCCAAATTATAAGAAAACCCATAGAGGCCACAATTGCAGAATTTACACCTTCAAAATTTTTAGTTGTTCGCGTATGTAAATAAATTGCGAATATGGTCCAAGTAATAAATGCCCAAGTTTCCTTTGGGTCCCAATTCCAATACGATCCCCATGTCTCATTAGCCCATACTGCCCCTGAAAGAATACCTATGCTTAAAAAGATAAACCCTAGACTAATAATACGATAACTCCAATGATCTAATTGTTGAATCAGTTGAGACTTATAATAATTCTTCGAATAAAAAAAGGAAGTGTTTCTTACTAAATTGTTCCCTTCATTCATGTATTGGATCTCATCAAAGGAAAATAAAGCATTTAAGAAATTGAAATTCTTGTTTTTACCAAAAATTCTTATAGCTTTTTGAAATGTAATCACTATAAGAGCTACTGAAAATAATGATCCACATAAAAGAGCTGCATAACCCAATACCATCATACTTACGTGCATCATTAACCAATGAGATTGGAGAGCGGGAACTAATAGTGGGGGTTGATGCATTTCAGTTAAAAAACCTGAAGTAGCAAAACCTTGGGTAAAAATAGTACTTGGCGCGGTTATTGCGCTTACACTTAAATGGTTTTTATATTTTTTAAAATACGTAAATAGATGAATAATGGAGAAACCCCATGAAAGAAATAGTAATGATTCATATAAATCACTTAAAGGTAAATGCCTCAAATAAATCCAACGAGTAACTAATAATCCGGTTATACAGAAAAAAGTAGCTATCATGCCCTTTTCTGACGAAACATAGAGTCCTACGGTTTCATCGATTAATAAGGTTATTAACTGAATTGTAATCACAATTGAAATGACCGAAAAAGATATATGAGTTAATATATGCTCTAAAGTTGAAAATATCATAAAAAAAAAATTTTAAAGGTCCCTCAATTCAATTATTTGAATTAATATCTGGGACTTGAATTAATTATATTATAGAACTTTTTGTATAATAAAAAATGGCATGCCGCCACTCGGACTCGAACCGAGATGCTCTAGCACTGCTTCCTAAGAGCAGCGTGTCTACCGATTTCACCATAGCGGCTTTCTCGAAATCATAATAACCTATTATTATTCAATCGTCGAGATTGAAAAAATAGAATCAATTTTCAATTCAATGTAATATTTTTTACAAAATATTTATCGTGGATAAAAAACTCTTTATCTTTCAATTTGAAAATTTAATTAAAGGGAAAAAAATAGGGGATTTGAGCGTTTCCAATAAAAATCTTATCTGATTTCATTTATTTCAATAAGAATTGAAGGTGTAAATTTTCTTGATTTAACTTTTATTTTATAAGATTTTGCAAACCAATTTAATTCTGTATTCCGCGGGATATATTCTATAATAGTAATAATGATTTCGAGAAAAGAAATTAAGTAAGGGTTCATAGAATTCAAAAAGAAGGTTTTAACTTAATCAACTAATGTCATCGTTTCAATGTCTCATTAAATTTTTCATAAAGAGTTTCAGTTTACTATTTGATCTTCTATATTTATTATATATATAATATATAAAATATATAATAAAATCAAAAATAAACAAAAACTTTTTGGTTTATTGGGGCGATGGGGATTCGTAATTTTCCCCATCCCGAAAATCATAAAACAAAGATATGAAAAAGAAAGGTCAACCCGTGTATTTATTTTTATTCTTTGAACAAAAAAGGTACCATTTTCTATTTTTTAATTGAGTAAACAAAAGATTTCTTATTTTTTTTTACATACCCTAAAAAAAGAAAAAGCAATTTCATATTCATCCGCTCAAAACATTAGGAAATTCCACTAATTGCTTTGATAAAAAAAAATTAGTATTTAAATTAAATTATATTCTAAAAATTATAAACGAACTTCTACTAGGCTGTTTTTTGAGTCAAACCGATTCAGATTATTCCAATCTTTAATTATTTATTTGTATTTGATTTGTCCCCCAAAAAACTTTGTGAATTCCCCGTTGAAAGAGATTTTGCTAGCGAAAAAGCTTTCAACGCTGCCCGACGCCCTTTGCTTTTCCAAATATTTTTCCGAATCCGTTTTTTTGATAGAGAAGTGCGCTTTTTTGGAACTGCCATTCAAAAATTATAATTGATTATTCATTGCTATAGTTGGATGTGAAAGACATCTATTGTTCAAAACGAATTGTTCTTTACTATTTATTATCCATTTATTCTTGAAATTATAGTATACTCCTAATATAGCTATCGAAAATGAAAAATTATTAGATTCGAAACAAAGAAAAAATACTAGATATATATAATGTTATTTTGTCAAAAAAAAATAGTGTTTTTCGTCTAATTTTTCTTTCTTGCTCTAGAGCGGGAAATTTTGGTAATGCATACTAAAATAATAAAGAAAATTTGCAGTTTCTATATTGTCAAAAAATTTTACTTAAAAGCAATGGGTATGTTCATTAACAGTTTCAGCGGATCATCTTATTTGAACAATTGTAACTTCGTGACTTGAAATATTTGAAGTATTTGGCAAAAAATTAAGAATCGAAAAATAAAATTCTATTTAAGTTTTGGATATTTAAATTTTTTATTAACTGATCCTTTTGAAAAGAGATAAGAGCTGGTGAATCAGAAAAATTAATTAGGAATTAAATATACTTTTTTTATGGAATATACGTATCAATATTCATGGATCATACCGTTCATCTCACTTCCAATTCCTATCTTAATAGGAGTGGGACTTCTACTTTTTCCGACGGCAACCAAAAACCTTCGACGTATGTGGTCTTTTCCGAGTATTTTATTGTTAAGTATAGTTATGATTTTCGCAGTTTATCTGTCTATTGATCAAATAAATAGTAGTTATATCTATCAATATGTATGGTCTTGGACTATCAATAATGATTTTTCTTTAGAGTTGGGCTACTTGATCGATCCACTTACTTGTATTATGTCAATATTAATCACGACTGTTGGAATTATGGTTCTTATTTATAGTGACAATTATATGTCTCATGATCAAGGATATTTGAGATTTTTTGCGTATATGAGTTTGTTCAATACGTCAATGTTGGGATTAGTTACTAGTTCGAATTTGATCCAAATTTATATTTTTTGGGAATTGGTTGGAATGTGTTCTTATCTATTAATAGGTTTTTGGTTCACTCGACCTACTGCGGCGAATGCTTGTCAAAAGGCATTTGTAACTAATCGCGTAGGGGATTTTGGTTTATTATTAGGGATTTTAGGTCTTTATTGGACAACGGGGAGTTTTGAATTTCGGGATTTATTTCAAATCTTCAATAACTTGATTGATAATAATGAGGTGAATTTCTTATTTGTTACTTTGTGCGCTGTCCTATTATTTGCAGGTGCGGTTGCTAAATCTGCTCAATTTCCTCTTCATGTATGGTTACCTGATGCTATGGAGGGTCCTACCCCCATTTCGGCTCTTATACATGCTGCTACGATGGTAGCAGCGGGAATTTTTCTTGTCGCTCGGCTTCTTCCGCTTTTTATAATAATACCTTACATCATGAATCTAATAGCTTTGATAGGTATAATAACAGTACTATTTGGAGCTACTTTAGCTCTTGCTCAAAAAGATATTAAGAGAAGTTTAGCCTATTCTACAATGTCTCAATTGGGTTATATGATGTTAGCTTTGGGTATGGGGTCTTATCGGGCTGCTTTATTTCATTTGATTACGCATGCTTATTCAAAAGCGTTGTTGTTTTTAGGATCTGGGTCCATTATTCACTCAATGGAATCCGTTGTTGGATATTCTCCAGATAAAAGTCAGAATATGGTTCTTATGGGTGGTTTAACAAAGCATGTGCCAATTACAAAAAATGCTTTTTTATTAGGTACCCTTTCTCTTTGTGGTATTCCACCCCTTGCCTGCTTTTGGTCCAAAGATGAAATTCTTAATGATAGTTGGTTGTATTCACCGATTTTCGCAATAATAGCCTGTTCCACAGCAGGATTAACAGCATTTTATATGTTTCGCATCTACTTACTTACTTTTGATGGACATTTAAACCTTTATTGTAAAAACTACAGTGGAAAAACAAATAACTCCCTTTATTCAATATCATTATGGGGTAAAGAAGGATCGAAAATCATTAAAAAAAACTTTCGTTTCTTATCATTATTAACAATGAATAATAATGAAAGGTCTTCTTTTTTGGTGAAAAAAACAACATATCAAATTGATAGTAATGTAACAAAAATTATGCG